ATAGAGTACTATATATTTACCGGGAACCCCATGCACAAATAGATGTACGATACAAAATGAATTTCACATAATTGCTTTGATAGAATACTTTGAACTTTTATTTTAATATATGCGTCCCGTTTCGTTTTTAATCCAAAGAAAGAGGATATATATTAATAAAATAAAGATCAAAGAAAGATCCAACCTCTCCTTCGAGAGAGGGGATGAATAATTTTTTTTTTATTTAAGGGTACTGTTGAAAAAAGAACAAACTCTAAAATAGTGTGATGGAATATTCGATTTTTTTTATACCTTAAGACTCAGTTTCTTTTTATCATACTTATTTCTTTTTGTTTTCCACAAAAATTAAATCATTAAAAAAGAGTACTTAACTCCTTCTTTTCTATTTTACTTCTATTGTTTGTTTGGGTTTGTAACCAATGGAAACGTAAGAGCGGTCAAATGATACGTCATCAGATGATTGTACAAGGAAGGCGGTAGGTTATAGAAAAAACAAGAATGAAGAATGAAAAAGAAGGATAAATTAAAATAAAAAAGAAAAGTAAAGGGGTTGGATCAGGAATCCAATTTTGGATTCGGTATGGATAAAAGATCTTCCTATGTTATACTATTCAATTCTCGACGATGAATTGATTTGATAGCTCAGATATTGTTATTCATGATATTGATCCGATTCAATATCATCAAGGTGTAATTCATCCCATTGAATTTACAGACGAAAGATTTATCATCTCTATGGGATTAAATCCCGAGTTATTGCCAAATAAAAAAAAAACAATGAGATTATGGAAGTAAATATTCTCGCATTTATTGCTACTGCACTCTTCATTCTAGTTCCTACTGCTTTTTTACTTATAATATACGTAAAAACAGTCAGTCAAAGTGATTAATTTGAATCAAACTTGACTTCTTTTCTTAGTCAATGATTGAAGAAATAGAAGAAATCAAAAGGATTTTCATCTCACGTCTTAAATGAAATGAGCGGACTCGAATTAGCGGTATAGTATTCTATGAGATCCGATAGTATGGTAGAAAGATTCATATATTTCTTTCTACCATACTAGCTATTATTCTTATTGTAATTTATTGCAATGTAACAAGTTGTACTGTATAAAAATATATATAATATAGGCTTAATATAGATTAATCTACAATATGTATCTTTTTGATATATGTATTGATATATGTAATGTACATAGCATCCCAATTCGATTTCTTTGCTTCATCTATTTAATTTGTCTTGATTCCAATCAATCTAAAACAATCGAAAGGCAATTCTTAATAGTACGCTTCGAATTCCCAGATTTCTAATTATTTTCAATACGAATCCCTGTATCCATCGAAAGAATCAAATCCATGGGCGAAGGGAGTACGGCATACAGTATATTAATAAATGAAAATCGATTAATTTTCTTTTAGCATTCCGAAGAAGTAATTGATTGAGCAGTTAACAGATGATCCAAGAAGTTCTCTGGAAATTTCTTCAGATTTCAAAAAGGAATAATAAAACCCACCATTTTATTTAAACTCTTGAACCATGAAATGAGTCAATAAAGCCTAAGTATAGCATAAATAGAAATAAGATTTCTAAACTAAAAAAACAAGTGGTAAAGTAAGTGCGCAATATGTGACTTGCCAAGGGAAGATCTTATTATGCGTAGTCTCTCCTTGGACAACCACTATGTATATGTTGTTTCCCATAGAAGGTACGTATCCACTTAATATAATAACAGAACGTTTTTCTCTTATCTTAATAAAAAGATAAAAAGGGAAAGAAAAACAAATAAAAATCAAATAAAAAGGAAAAAGGCTTTGCAAAACGATCTATAAAACAATCGATACAGTTTGATTCCTCGCCTCAATTAGTAGTACCTCTAGAGTCCACTTCTTCCCCATACTACGAGTGAAAGAGAAAATGTAAAGACTACCATTAAAGCAGCCCAAGCAAGACTTACTATATCCATGTAAATTATGTCCCCTATCTCTATGAAGGAATTATTCCATTATTGTTCACTAATAATAGTGGAATCACTGGCGTAGAGTCAAAAAGGGATTCGGACCCAACACCATTGATCAAAGGCTCTAATAAATCTGCTTATAACAAATTCTTCAAATTCTTATAGGATATTATTTTTCTAGTAGAATCGGAAAACGTTAAGCACAAGCAAAATACGCAGTGACTCATTTAGAAGTATCAGGGAAATCTTCCTAAGATGTAGGAATAATAAGACCTATTCTATCTTTTCTTGTCTTTATCTTTCGAAAAGGTATAAAAATATGAAAAATAGAATGTCAAGATAGATCGTTATCTATCCCATACTTTTATTTCCCATTTGATCTAATTCTTACTGTCTAAGGATTGTCTCTGTGAAACAATCGGAGGACCACCTATTCCATTCTTGACTAGGGTTTATTGAAAAGAAAGAATTTCTTTTTTCATTTCCATTTTAGAAAGCCAATTTTCCATCGAATTGTTATTGGATACCGAGGACTTAGAGACTCTCCTGAGTCTGTATAGAAAGTATCTTCAGCCCTTTCCACAACCACTAATTCGATTTTCCGTCGGGCTATCCAATCTAATTCAGGACCCGGTAATTAAACACTACATTAGTAGTGGAAGGGAATCAATAAATCTTTCTTTATATGAGAGACCTTCCACCACTATAATCTGTCCTTGAATCCTAGAGGCAAGGATTTAGAGCACTTTAGCTTTTGAGAGTCAAACTTCCAGATGTTTAGAACCAAGCAAGCAAGTCTCAAGAGTCCTTTTACTTTGTTTGCTTCTGCTGGGGAAAAATTCAGCGAGTTATATTAGCAAAACGAAATAAGAGATTTCGAGTTTTTTCTTGATCAGGCGACACCCGGATTTGAACTGGGGAAAAAGGATTTGCAGTCCCCCGCCTTACCGCTCGGCCATGCCGCCAAAATGTATGATCTCCTACAAAATAGATGAAAAAAAAAGTCTCCCTTTGTTTGCGTCGGGTGGGGAATTCCTAAACTTCTTTTTTTATTGGACTTGCATCTTGAATCCCGTTTTCTTAAATTTAACCCTTGCCCGAAAAGAAAAAAATCCTTCGTTTTTTGGATTGGATCCATCCCTTCGGTTGTATGTATAGTATCTCAAAACCTAAATATTTACAAATTTTCCCTCTCTTTTTTATATTGATATTGAAAAATTGAAAAACCAAATGTGGTTTTTCAGTCACAAAAGCCAAAATTTAGGACAAATTGGAACCATTAACTATTAAATGTGACTGTAAATTCATGAACGATTCTTGGATTTGAATCCAAAATTGTCTTTTCTTAATCCTAATGATATAAGACAATCCAAATTGATATATAACTAATCAGTATTGATTCTTTTCCATAAAAAAAATCCTTCCCAATTTCTATTATAACATCAAATAGAAGTATATGTAAACCCCAGAACATAAATTGTTATACAAATATTTAATTGGATATCCTATCTATATATGATGCCTATAGAGAATTATCAGTAAATTGTAGTGCTTCAATTTTTCATTCAATAGATGGAATAGAAAATGGAAATTTTGATATAGCATAGCACGCGCTGTCCCGAATAGAACTTCAATAAAGGAGGAAACATAGATAGCTATCTACACATGGTTAATAAATACAAACTTTATTACTCTATTACGCCCTTCGATCGTATTCTACTAAAAAAAGGTAAAAGTATCTCTCTTTTATGCGAATCATTTGTTGAACAATAGAATCCATGAAAAAGTTAAGTGCTCAAAAAAGATCAACTCTATATTTTTGATGATTATAATGTCTTTATATCATCGAACAGATTAAATACCGAATCCATTTATTTTTCTGGTACCCAATCGGATTAGAATATGTAATATCATAATAATGGTAGAAATGGAATAACTTTTTTTTTGATATTCTATCCAAAACTCCATAAGTCTAAGTGACATTTATTAATTCCTTTCGATTTTGTATCTGTTACAAATTCCAATTTGAATATAAATTTGAATATAAAATTGTCTTTATTCCTCCGTTCATATGCATTTCATACATTCCATATATGGGGTGGGTCAAATTTCATGTGATTCAGTAAACAAAATAGAAATTCCATCATTGCTAAATCAATCCATATGATTTGATGAAGAATGGGTCAATAATGGAATTTTTTTGAGAAAAGGGAAATTCAAAATGCTCGGGGATGGAAATGAGGGAATGTCTACAGTACCTGGTTTTAATCAGATACAATTTGAAGGATTTTGTAGATTCATTGATCAGGGCTTAACAGAAGAACTTTATAAGTTTCCAAAAATTGAAGATACAGATCAAGAAATTGAATTTCAATTATTTGTGGAAACATATCAATTGGTAGAACCTTTGATAAAAGAAAGAGATGCTGTATATGAATCACTCACATATTCTTCTGAATTATATGTATCCGCGGGATTAATTTGGAAAACCAGTAGGGATATGCAAGAACAAACTCTTTTTATTGGAAACATTCCTTTAATGAATTCCCTGGGAACTTCTATAGTAAATGGAATATACAGAATTGTGATCAATCAAATATTGCAAAGTCCCGGTATCTATTACCGGTCAGAATTGGACCATAACGGAATTTCGGTCTATACCGGGACCATAATATCAGATTGGGGAGGAAGATTAGAATTAGAGATTGATCGAAAAGCAAGGATATGGGCTCGTGTGAGTAGGAAACAGAAAATATCTATTCTAGTTCTATCATCAGCTATGGGTTTGAATCTAAGAGAAATTTTAGAGAATGTTTGCTATCCTGAAATTTTCTTGTCTTTCCTGAATGATAAAGAAAAAAAAAAAATTGGGTCAAAAGAAAATGCCATTTTGGAGTTTTATCAACAATTTGCTTGTGTAGGCGGAGATCCGGTATTTTCTGAATCCTTATGTAAGGAATTACAAAAGAAATTCTTTCAACAAAGATGTGAATTAGGAAGGATTGGTCGACGAAATATGAATCGGAGACTAAATCTTGATAT